AGAGGGACGCGCTATTTGTTTACATCCATTAGTTCGTAAGGGATTCAATGCAGACTTTGATGGGGATCAAATGGCTGTTCATGTACCTTTATCTTTGGAAGCTCAAGCAGAGGCTCGTTTACTTATGTTTTCTCATATGAATCTCTTGTCTCCAGCTATTGGAGAGCCCATTTCCGTACCAACTCAAGATATGCTTATTGGACTCTATGTATTAACGATCGGGAATCGTCGGGGTATTTGTTCAAATCGGTATAATCCATGTAATCGAAGAAACTTTCAAAATAAAACAGTTGACGATAAGTATACTAAAGAGAAAGAACCTTATTTTTGTAGTTCTTATGATGCACTTGGAGCTTATCGGCAGAAACGAATCAATTTAGATAGTCCTTTGTGGCTCCGGTGGCGACTCGATCAGCGCGCCATTGCCTCAATAGAAGTTCCCATCGAAGTTCAATATGAATCTTTGGGTACCTATCATGAGATTTATGAGCACTATCTAATAGTAAGAAATGTAAAAAAAGAAATCCTTTGTATATACATTCGAACCACCCTTGGTCATATTTCTTTTTATCGAGAAATAGAGGAAGCCATACAGGGATTTTGTCGGGCCTACTCATACGCTACCTAAACTAAGTAATTATGTGATACCGTGGGAATTCGGTTCTCTACGGTTCAATCGGTATCATAATTTACGAATTTCTACGTGAATCAAGATCGAGGAAAGGAAGTCTTCAAATCACTGACTCAAATCCACTGTCGAATACTACTCAGCGGAATATGGAGGTACTTATGGCAGAACGGGCCGATTTGGTATTTCACAATAAAGTAATAGATTCAACTGCCATGAAACGACTTATTAGCAGATTAATAGATCATTTCGGAATGGCATATACATCGCACATCCTGGATCAAGTAAAGACTCTGGGTTTCCAGCAAGCCACCGCTACATCCATTTCATTAGGAATTGATGATCTTCTAACAATACCCTCTAAGGGATGGATAGTCCAAGATGTTGAACAACAAAATTTGCTTTTAGAAAAGCACCAGCATTATGGGAATGTACACGCGGTAGAGAAATTGCGTCAATCCATTGAGATATGGTATGTTACAAGTGAATATTTGAGACAAGAAATGCATCCTAATTTTAGGATGACTGATCCTTCTAATCCAGTCCATATAATGTCCTTTTCGGGGGCTAGAGGAAATGTATCTCAGGTACATCAATTGGTAGGTATGAGAGGATTAATGTCGGACCCCCAAGGACAAATGATTGATTTACCCATTCAAAGCAATTTACGCGAAGGACTTTCTTTAACGGAATATATCATTTCCTGCTACGGAGCCCGCAAAGGAGTTGTGGATACTGCTGTACGAACATCAGATGCTGGATACCTCACGCGTCGACTTGTTGAAGTAGTTCAACACATTGTTGTGCGTAGAACGGATTGTGGAACTATCCGAGGTATTTCTGTGAGTTCTCGAAATGGGATGACGGAACGAATTTTGATCCAAACACTAATTGGTCGTGTATTAGCAGACGATATATATATGGGTCTACGATGCATTGCTGCTCGAAATCAAGATCTTGGGATTGAACTTGTCAATCGATTCATAACCTTTCGAGCACAATCAATATATATTCGAACCCCCTTTATTTGCAGGAGCACATCTTGGATCTGTCGATTATGTTATGGTCGGAGTCCCGCTCATGGCGATTTGGTCGAATTGGGAGAAGCTGTAGGTATTATTGCGGGTCAATCAATTGGGGAACCAGGGACTCAACTAACATTAAGAACTTTTCATACCGGTGGGGTATTCACAGGCGGTACTGCAGAACATGTACGAGCCCCCTTTAATGGAAAAATAAAATTCAATGAAGATTTGGTTCATCCCACACGTACACGTCATGGACATCCTGCTTTTCTATGTTATATAGACCTGTATGTAACTATTGAGAATCGGGATATTCTACATAATGTCAATATTCCACCAAAAAGTTTTCTTTTTGTTCAAAACGATCAATATGTAGAATCAGAACAAGCGATTGCCGAGATTCGTGCTGGAAAATCCACTTTCCAGTTTAAAGAAAGGGTTCGAAAACATATTTATTCTGATTCAGGGGGAGAAATGCACTGGAGTACCGATGTGTACCATGCGCCTGAATATATATACGGTAATGTTCATCTCTTACCAAAAACAAGCCATTTATGGATATTATCAGGAGGTCCGTGCGGATCCAGTATAGTCCCTTTTTCGCTCCACAAGGATCAAGATCAAATGCATGTTCATTCTCTTTCTGTCGAACGGAGATCTAGTTCTGACCTCTCAGTGACTAATGATCGAGTGAGACACAAATTGTTTAGTTCGGATCCTTCCGGTAAAAAAAGGGGGGGGATTCCTGCTTATTCAGGACTTGATCGAATCCTATCTAATGGCCATTGGAATTTCCTATACTTTCCCCCTCTTCACGAGAACTCTAATTTATTGGCGAAAAGGCGAAGAAATAGATTCATCATACCATTCCAATATGATCAAGAACGAGAGAAAGAACTAACGCCCCATTCTGGTATCTCGATTGAAATACCCGTAAATGGTATTTTACGAAGAAATAGTATTCTTGCTTATTTTGACGATCCACGATACAGAAGAAGCAGTTCGGGAATGACTAAATATGGGACCGTAGAGATGGAAGCAACCGTCAAAAAAGAGGATTTGATTGAATATCGAGAAGCAAAAGAATTTAGGTCGAAATACCAAACGAAAGTAGATCGATTTTTTTTCATTCCCGAGGAAGTGCATATCTTTCCCGGATCTTCGCCCATAATGGTACGGAACAATAGTATCATTGGAGTAGATACACGAATCGCTTTAAATACAAGAAGCCGAGTGGGTGGATTGGTCCGAGTGGAGAGAAAAAAAAAAAAGATTGAACTGAAAATCTTTTCTGGAGATATCCATTTTCCTGGAGAGACAGATAAGATATCCCGGCACAGCGGCATCTTGATATCACCAGGAACGGGAAAAAAAAATTCTAAGAAATCAAACCAATTGAAAAATTGGATCTATGTCCAGCGGATCACACCTACCAAGAAAAAGTATTTTGTTTTGGTTCGACCCGCAGTCATATATGAAATAGCCGATGGGATCAATTTATCAACGCTTTTCCCCCAGGATCTGTTGCAGGAAAGGGATAATGTGCAACTACAAGTTGTTAATTATCTCCTTTATAGAAATGGAAAACCAATTCAAGGAATTTATCACACAACTATTCAATTAGTTCGGACTTGTTTAGTATTGAATTGCGAACAAGATCGAAACGGTTCTATAGAAGGGGTTCATGCTTCCTTTGTTGAAGTAAGGGCAAATGATCTGATTCGAGATTTTATCAAAATGGATTTGGCGAAGCCCCCCATTTCGTATATCGGAAAAAGGAATGATACGGCAGGTTCGGGGTTGATCCCCCATAATGGATCAGATCGCACCAATATCAATCCTTTGTCTTCCAATTCCAAGGTGAGGATTCAATCACTTATCCAACATCAAGGAACTATTCGTACGTTTCTGAATAGAAATAAGGAATGCCAATCTTTTCGAATTTTGTCATCATCTGATTGTTCTCGAATTTGTCCAGTCAATGGTTCAAAATGTCACAAGGTAACAAAAGAACTAATTCCAATTAAAGGGAATTCCATTATTTCCATTAGGAATTCATTAGGTCTCTTAGGGACTGTACCTAAAATCGAGAATTTTTATTCATCTTATCATTTAAGAACTCATAATCCAATTTTGTTAAATAAATATTTGCTACTTGACAATTTACAACAGATTTTCCAAGTACTTAAATACTATTTAATGGATGAAAATGAGAGAATTTATAATCTCGATCCGCGCAGTAACATCATTTTGAATCTATTCGATTTGAATTGGTGCTTCCTACGTCACGAGTATTGTGAGGAGACACTTACAATAATTAGCCTTGGACAGTTTCTTTCTGAAAATGTATGTATATCCAAATACGGACCACACATAAAATCTGGCCAAGTTCTAATTGTTCATGTTGACTACTTAGTAATAAGATCCGCTAAGCCTCATTTGGTCGCTCGAGGAGCAACCGTCCATGGCCATTATGGAAAAATCCTTTACGAGGGAGATACATTAGTTACATTTCTATATGAAAAATCGAGATCGGGTGATATAACGCAAGGTCTTCCAAAAGTGGAACAAGTGTTAGAAGTGCGTTCGATTGAGTCAATATCGATGAACTTAGAAAAGAGGATTGAAGGTTGGAATGAGCATATAAGAAGAATTCTTGGAATTCCGTGGGGATTCGTGATTGGCACTGAGCTAACCATAGCGCAAAGTCGTATCTCTTTGGTTAATAAGATCCAAAAGGTTTATCGATCCCAGGGGGTGCAGATCCAAAATAGGCATATAGAGATTATTGTACGTCAAATAACATCCAAAGTGTTGGTTTCAGAAGATGGAATGTCTAATGTTTTTTCACCTGGCGAGCTAATCGGATTCTTGCGGGCGGAACGAACAGTGCGTGCTTTGGAAGAAGCGATCTGTTACCGAGCCATCTTATTGGGAATAACGAAGGCATCTTTGAATACCCAAAGCTTCATATCGGAAGCGAGTTTTCAAGAAACCGCTCGGGTTTTAGCAAAAGCCGCTCTACGAGGCCGCATTGATTGGTTGAAAGGCCTGAAAGAGAACGTTGTTCTGGGGGGGATGATACCTGTTGGTACCGGATTCAAAGGATTAGTGCACCGTTCAAGGCAACACAACAACATTCCTTTGGAAATAAAAAAGAAGCATCTATTCGAGGGGGAAATGAGAGATATTTTGTTCCACTACAGAGAATTATTGGGTTCTTGCATCCCAAAGAATTTTCATGATACATCAGAACAATCATTTACGGGATTTCATAATTCCTAAGAGCAGATTCATTCTTTTCTTTTCCATTTTTTAATAACTAATTATCTGGTCTTGGTCCGGTCATTTGATTTGGTAATAAGGATAATAATGAATAGAAAGGAATTAATGACTTGGGCCGTTGATATACGGCCCATCTCCGGTAGAAGGTTCCGTCGGAACAATTCTTTATTTCAGGGTACCTCGTTTTTTTTTTTGAAAAAAAAAAAGGAAAGGTGTGGGGAGAAATGACAAAAAGATATTGGAAGATCGATTTGGAAGAGATGATTAAGGCAGGAGTCCATTTGGGTCATGGTGCTAGGAAATGGAATCCTAGAATGGCACCTTACATCTCTGCAAATCGTAAAGGTATTCATATTACAAATCTTACTAGAACTGCTCGTTTTTTATCGGAAGCCTGCAATTTAGTTTTTGATGCAGCAAGTAGGGGAAAACACTTCTTAATAGTTGGTACAGAAAAGGAAGTAGCTAGTTCAGTAGCATCAGCTGCAATAAGGGCTCGGTGTCATTATGTTAATAAAAAATGGATCGGTGGTATGTTAACGAATTGGTCTACTACAGAAAGGAGACTTTATAAGTTCAGGGACTTGAGAGCGGAACAAAAGACGGGGAAACTCAACCGTCTCCCGAAAAAAGATGCAGCAATATTGAAGAGACAATTATCTCACTTGCAAAGATATCTGGGTGGGATCAAATATATGACAAGGTTACCCGATATTGTCATCATCGTTGATCAGCAAAAAGAATATACGGCTCTTCGAGAATGTCTCATTTTAGGAATTCCAACGATTTGTTTAATCGATACAAATTGTGACCCAGATCTCGCAGATCTTTCGATTCCAGCCAACGATGATGCTAGAGCCTCAGTCCGGTTGATTCTTAACAAATTAGTATCCGCAATTTGTAAGGGTCGTTCTAGCTCTATAAGAAATCGTTGATTAATAATAATAGGATAAGTCAATGCTTTTGGAACTCCATAAATTGATTGAATCGGTTACTATTCCTGAATCTCAAAAAAGAGACCAAAAGCACTGAGGATATTATATAATTACTTAGTAAAATATACCATTAAAGTAGGCGAGCCGAGAAAGAGATGGTTGAATCAAAATAATTCCTTTTTATGTTCTATTTTTGTCAGAGAGCAATATGAATCTTCTACCATGTTCCATCAACACACTAAAAGAAGGGTTATACGATCTATCTGGTGTGGAAGTAGGCCAGCATTTCTATTGGCAACTAGGGGGTTTCCAAGTCCATGCCCAAGTACTTATCACTTCTTGGGTCGTAATTGCTATCTTACTAGGTTCAGTCAGTATAGCTGTTCGGAATCCACAAACCATTCCAACAGACAGTCAGAATTTCTTCGAATATGTCCTTGAATTCATTCGAGACTTGAGCAAAACCCAGATTGGAGAAGAATATGGTCCTTGGGTTCCCTTTATTGGAACTATGTTCCTATTTATTTTTGTTTCTAACTGGTCAGGTGCTCTTTTACCTCGGAAAATTATACAGTTACCTCATGGGGAGTTAGCTGCGCCGACAAATGATATAAATACTACTGTTGCTTTAGCTTTACCCACGTCAGTGGCATATTTCTATGCGGGTCTTACCAAAAAAGGATTGAGTTATTTCGGTAAATACATTCAACCAACTCCAATACTTTTACCAATTAACATCCTAGAAGATTTCACAAAACCTTTATCGCTTAGTTTTCGACTTTTCGGGAATATATTGGCTGATGAATTAGTAGTTGTTGTTCTTGTTTCTTTAGTACCTTCAGTAGTTCCTATACCTGTTATGTTCCTTGGATTATTCACAAGTGGGATTCAAGCTCTTATTTTTGCAACTTTAGCCGCGGCTTATATAGGCGAATCCATGGAAGGTCATCATTGACTAGTTTATCCCAACCCATGGGAGGCTCGAGAGAATTTACTTGGGAACATAATATATACAAACACGTTATATATGGTCTGGAGTAAGAGCAAACAAAAAGGTGTACGATATTAGGGAATTGTCAAAATCTAAAAAAGGGGAAGGAAAGAGGTCTAATCTAAAAGATCTTTTTCCTAGGATTCCTGCTTGGTCCATTTATTCATACCTCTCCAATCAATATTCCATTTATATTTGTTCAGTCAATGACGATTCTTAATTGGAATAAGAAAAGAATTCTTATGTTTATCTGTTTCCGGCGTACGACTAAACAAACAAAAAAAGAAAAACCGATAGAATCATTTCCATTTCATTTGATTTCATTCAATTCAACAATTGATCCAATTGAATGACAATTGGATCAATCCAATCTTGATATGGATACGTAATTATTCTGGGGCTGATGAATCCGCCCGTTTCTATCCATGCGGATAATGATAAGGAGAAGAGTTTACAAACAAATAAGATTCATCAAAAAGTCGGTTAGGGAGAGATATATGTAATGGCTATAAGCCGGTCCTGTGTATGTTTCGAAGAATCATTTTAGAATCCGATTCAATATAAGATGGATGGTTTACTTTATAGACGAAATGTATGTATATGTAATATTAGATATTCACCAGTTCAATATATATGGGCTATCCATATATTACATCCCACTGAATTTCGATAGATTTTCATCTAAGTCCTTCCGTTTCATCTGTGACTGTGGATTGAATGAATAAACAGATGAAGTCAAGCATATAGAAGATATATAGCGAACAATTGAAAGAGCGGTTCGGAACAAGGAAACGGAAGAACTAGAACCGCATGGGTTTCCCAAAATTCTACGGATAGGAACTAAAAACGAGATATCGAAGTAGTTCTAATGATTCAGAATGTTATTACTTCAATTCGGAATTCTTAGTTACTTTGACCGTATGGATCTTAGTAATGGAATTCTTAACTAATAATTCATTGGTTGATTGTATCATTAACCATTTCCTTATTTTTGTGCGAGGAATTTACCATGAATCCACTGATTTCTGCCGCTTCCGTTATTGCTGCTGGATTGGCCGTCGGACTTGCTTCTATTGGACCTGGAGTTGGTCAAGGCACTGCCGCGGGCCAAGCTGTAGAAGGTATCGCGAGACAACCGGAAGCAGAGGGTAAAATACGAGGTACCTTATTGCTTAGTCTGGCGTTTATGGAAGCTTTAACAATTTACGGACTGGTCGTGGCATTAGCGCTTTTATTTGCGAATCCTTTTGTTTAATCCATTTTTTAAATAGAAAACGTGATAAATACGTGCTTCCTTTCTTATTTTATTGCCGTCGACTTGCCACTTGCTTCTTCGAATTCTATCACGACTTCACTCCTACAATTAATTCTTCGTTAAGACAATCCTCCGTGGAAGGGTTTATTTGAAGATGAGGAAGAGGAATTAGTAGATCCACTCGCTTTCTTACCTCCCGTCCTTAATTTAAGGAAACCCAGTTTCTTTTGACTTTAAACTGGGACCTAATAAGTATTTTATTGGGAACTTCAATTGAAAATAAAGAAATCCATTTTGAAATTTGAAAAGAAGTTAAAATGAAATTTCTAATATATTTAGAAAAAAAAAAAAAAAAAAAATAAGTTAAAAACAAGGGGACGAAGTGATACAAAAAAAACTCTGTTCGATTTTGTTAGTTCTATCTATAAGAGGAGAACATATGAAAAATGTAAACGATTCTTTCGTTTCCTTGGGTTACTGGCCATCCGCCGGGAGTTTCGGGCTGAATACCGATATTTTAGCAACAAATCTAATAAATCTAAGTGTAGTAGTCGGTGTATTGATTTTTTTTGGAAAGGGAGTGTGTGCGAGTTGTGTATTTCAAAAATAGGCTGGATCCAACCGGCTGCACTTTCTTTGTTTGTATATATATAATGTGATTTTTTCAATAATAAAATAGGAAAGAAAGGTGCACGATCTCGACGAATTACTTCTGAATAAATTAAGAAATCATATGTAAGAACCATAGCATTTCGTAATTCATCGGTAAATCAACCTTGATTCTCTATCAACCAATAAAATGGGACCATTAACATGGTTAAAGCTAAACCGCCTGAAGTCCAGGCGCAAGATGGTACTCTTTCTACCACACGTTAGTAAATAGATGGTTTCAAAATAAATAGTTGGCAATTTATCCGATATAGAACGCTCATATCGATAAAATGATTTGAACCATTTACTGGAAAAGAAAGGCGTCTCGCCCCTTTTTCTATTCAATACTGAATCGACGACCTATGTATAATAAGAAAAATTTTTTGGATTTGAAAAAAAAAAAAGAAACAACTTTGCTGACAATGACAGATTTTTGTCTGGTCGGAAGAGTCCTCTGAATATTCTGGTCTTGTATCAATTTCGATATCTTGCAATACGAACAGAAAAGAGAAGGTAGGCTCATCCCATTAAAAAATATGGGAATGCCCCATAACATAAGTAACTGAGCGTGAGAGCCAAATGAATCGAAAGATTCATGTTTGGTTCGGGAAGAGATCATGGAAGTAAAGTTGTGAAATCAATGGGAAGATAATCTACTTTCATTAACTGATTTATTAGATAATCGAAAACAGAGGATCTTGAGTACTATTCAAAATTCAGAAGAACTACGTGGAGGAGCTATTGAGCAGCTCGAAAAAGCCCGGGCTCGCTTACGGAAAGCGGAAATGGAAGCAGATGAGTATCGAGTGAATGGATACTCCGAGATAGAACGAGAAAAACAGAATTTGATTAATGCTACTTCTGAGAATTTGGAACAATTAGAAAATTACAAAAACGAAACTATTCATTTTGAACAACAAAGAGCAATTAATCAGGTCCGACAGCGAGTTTTCCAACAAGCCTTACAAGGAGCTCTAGGAACTCTGAATAGTCGTTTGAACAGCGAGTTACATTTACGCACCATCAGTGCTAATATTGACATGCTGGGGGCCATGAAAGAAATAACCGATTAGCCCTTCTACTTCTACTGCTGTAGGCATTATTTTTTTTTTTTTTTCCGAAAAAGAATTAAGAGACACTAATGGCAACCATTCGAGCCGACGAAATTAGTAATATTATCCGCGAACGTATTGAACAATATAATAGAGAAGTCACGATTGTGAATACCGG